AGCATATCTCCGTACGCCTAGATAAATGATGTAGGATGATTAAGACCACTAATCAATATGTATCTATTCCCCCAATTTTTGAAAATCAATATGGGAATAGATACTCATACATAATGAATTGCCGGGAACCAGATTTGAACTGGTGACACGAGGATTTTCAGTCCTCTGCTCTACCGTCTGAGCTATCCCGACCATTCTTGACGCACCATCCTAATTTTCTTGAGTCTATGTCAACTAAATAAAAAAAGGGCCCTAAAAATGAGGGATTTTAATCAGCTTTTGGGGATAGAGGGACTTGAACCCTCACGATTTCTAAAGTCGACGGATTTTCCTCTTACTAAAAATTTCATTGATGTCGGTATTGACATGTAGAATGGGACTCTATCTTTATTCTCCTCTGATTAATAAGTTATTCAAAAGATCCATCAGATTATGGTGGAGTGACTGATTTGATCAATGAATATTCACCATTTTTTCTTCCAGTTGTAATTGATTTGATTCTAATGATTCAATTGTCATAGAATCAAAACAAATAGAAGTGAAAAATTTTCATTAATCAATTGAATGTTGTCAACTCCATTTTTGAGAATAGCTTCCATTGAGTCTCTGCACCTATCCTTTTTTGATTTTCACTTTCTGAACTTTGATTTGTTTTCGGAAAGAAGGATTTGGCTCAGGATTGCCCATTTTTAATTCCAGGGTTTCTCTGAATTTGAAAGTTTTCACTTGGTAAGTTTCCATACCAAGGCTCAATCCAATTAAGTCCGTAGCGTCTACCAATTTCGCCATATCCCCTGTTTTTTATTTGAGATTGATATCCTATCTCATTAGGATGTTTTTTGATTTGTATTATGAGAATTATATGCTGGAACTGTTGAATTTATTCGAAACCTACTCCCATATTGGGAAAAATTTCCTTCTATTTGTTTTTTGTTGATTGATTTTCTTTCATCTATACTATATAAGATACCCTTATTTAGTCAAATCAGAAATGATTCTATTATCTCTGTATTCACAATTCAATATACAGAGATATATACTACATATTTCTGTATTTTAGATGTCCCCTTCTATTATTTTGTGAGAGAATTTATAATACTCTAACGTTCAATTCTATTTTTCCTTCGAGTAGACAGATACAGACCTTATAATAACAAAACGAAAATCAAAAAAAATATATTTATTAATTTATAATTCGACATTCATTTATAAATTCAATAGAAATATCTAATTTTTAATAACTTCTCCAATCCAATTTCTTTTCATAATCCATTCAATTTTTTAGAATTCGAATATGTATAAATTGATAATGTATTTTATACGATGTGGATATATTTGATGTATAAAAGTATAAAATAAAATACATTATACATGTTTTATCTTAATGCATAATCATTTTTGAATATAAATAACTGTAATCTAATTAGTCATTAATTTGATAAATTATTATTTATTAGATAAATGAATAAAGATAGTATTCTAGGTAACTGGTAATTCAAATAATTTTTATTCGTATCTTAAAATTATTCCTATTTTTAGGATCTGTTAGATATATGTTAGATACTAGAATATCAAATAAATATGGGATATTCTATATTTTTTTGTATGTTTGTCTTGATTTAATTTTGTTATGATATAGTAATTGTGTGTTATGAAGAGCTAATAGTAAATAGTTACTAACTAGGATCCCAGTAGTTTAGGAAATAATTCTGATAAATGCACAATTTGTGTTCTGAGAGCCCGCTTAGCTCAGAGGTTAGAGCATCGCATTTGTAATGCGATGGTCATCGGTTCAATTCCGATAGCTGGCTTTTTTCTCTATTTTTTTTTTTTTCATTTTTGACATTAAGGGATAATCTCTTTTTATTTTCCTAAAATAATAGGGAGTTCCTTTTCTGTAGAAAAAATCAAGAAAATAACCGCCGTTTTTTATTGATATAGATATACAATAGAATTCAATTCGGATACTGATAGAATCTTTTCAATTCTTCTTTGTACTACACTATTTGTAGTACAATACTTTAAGTAGATTTCACTTCAGTTATAATTGATTGATATAGATATACAATAGAATTCAATTCGGATACTGATAGAATCTTTTCAATTCTTCTTCAGATTTTCCATTTTAAAAAGGAGTGTTTATGTCACGTTACAGAGGACCTCGTTTCAAAAAAATACGCCGTCTGGGGGCTTTACCAGGACTAACCAGTAAACAGCTTAAAGTTGGAAGCGAACAATCGCGCTCCAGTAAAAAATCTCAATATCGTATTCGTTTAGAAGAAAAACAAAAATTGCGTTTTCATTATGGTCTTACAGAACGACAATTGCTTAAATACGTTCGTATCGCTGGAAAAGCGAAAGGGTCAACCGGTCAAATTTTACTACAACTACTTGAAATGCGTTTGGATAACATACTTTTTCGATTGGGTATGGCTGCGACTATTCCTCAAGCCCGTCAATTAGTTAACCACAGACATGTTTTAGTTAATGGTCGTATAGTAGATATACCAAGTTATCGTTGTAAACCTGAAGATATTATTACAGCCAAGGATGAACAAAAATCTCGAACTCTGATTCAAAATTCTCTTGAATCAGCCCCCCGCGAAGAATTGCCAACCCATTTGACTCTTCATCCATTCCAATATAAAGGATTAGTCAATCAAATAATAGATAGTAAATGGGTTGGTTTGAAAATTAATGAATTGCTGGTTGTAGAATATTATTCTCGTCAGACTTAAACCTAGTTCAAATAACAAGAATTTTGATCCGAGTCTTTTCCCCATTCGTGTATAGAAGTGGGTATAGGAAAATTCTTATTCCTTGCCCACTTTATCCACAATTTTCTAGATTACAGAAACAAATTAGGAATAGAGAATCCATATCAAAGTTGCAATAATGTTATTTATTATTATTTCAAACATTAAAGTAAGTAACATTGATGAACTTGCGGTGCGGAAAGAGAGGGATTCGAACCCTCGGTAAACAAAAAGCCTACATAGCAGTTCCAATGCTACGCCTTGAACCACTCGGCCATCTCTCCTACATAATGATTTTGTCCCTAAACCGAGTGAATAGTGAGGCATTTATATCCCATTTGCGTAGGCGCACACAATCAATTGAAACTAAAAACATAAAAAGAATTTTTTTTTTTCAAAAAAAACCAATTTAAAGGCCTACCGTAGAATAAAGGAATTTTATTAAGAAGTCCATTTTTACGTTATTTCGTACTGTATTGTACAATTCCTTTATTTGGGGAATTATTTTATCACGCGATAAAAAATGAAATTATAGAATGGATTGCTACCTATGACTAGATCTCGGATAAATGGAAATTTTATTGATAAGACCTTTACCATTGTAGCCAATATATTATTACGACTAATTCCGACAACTTCTGGAGAAAAAGAGGCATTCACTTATTACAGAGATGGTGCGATTTGAGTATTATTTTTTTCTTACCGATTTCAGTCTTAGGAGAAAGATACATTCTTCAGAGAGAAATAAAAAAATTAAAAAAAACCTACGCTTGCTGAAGGTGAAGTTTGGAAATAAAACGATTAATCCCTTCTGTCGTGTATTCCCGATTAATGCAGCCTCAATATGCTTCAATTTTAGTTTTTTAGTATTAAGCGAAAGGTTATACCTATATATACCTATGTATGGGGTTAGGTTAATCCTACTCCACTAGTACCAATAGGCGGCATGGGGAAAGAATCACTACGCTAGGGAATCAACAACAGGAGAAAACTTTGTAAAAAAAACCCTTCCTTTCTTATCGGGATCGGGACTAACTAGAATGGTTGGGACAATAAACATCCATCTCGTTCGTATTTTGGATACCCTTATAACCATCGAAGACTGTTGAAGTGACTAATTCCGGGAAATTAAGCGACGTTGAGGACAAAGAAATTGTTGAAGTTACTTTTTATCCAGTAATAACTTACTATACTAAATGTTAATAAAAGATCCTTTACACTTTACAGAAAGGTTGGCTAGAGATTTCGTGTAAAAACACTAGTCCCGCTCAGTTGATAATGAGAATAGTGCAATCTTTTTTGATTTCATGTTTATGTTTATCATTATCCACATAAAGGAGGAGCCGTATGAGATGAAAATCTCACGTACGGTTCTGGAACGGAGATTCTTTGAACCGAATGACGACCGTAACGGATGTCGGCTCAATCTGAAGGAAATTATGCGGAAGCTTTACAGAATTATTATGAGGCTATGCGACTGGAAATTGATCCCTATGATCGAAGTTATATACTTTATAACATAGGCCTTATCCACACAAGTAACGGAGAACATACAAAAGCTTTGGAATACTATTTTCGGGCGCTCGAACGAAACCCTTTCTTACCTCAAGCTTTTAACAATATGGCCGTGATCTGTCATTACGTGCGACTATCTCCACTATAGAAAGAAAAAAGAAAAGAACCTCCACTAATAATACTAAATACTAGACAAAAATAAAGAAAAATAGGCTTTCTACATATATATCGTTCGAAACAACGATTTTTATGAGCTGTAGCAAAGAAATAAACTTCATATAAGTAAAAATATGAAGAAAGAAAAGATATCTGCCTAGATTTTTTTCTATGGATAAAAGATATAATTGATAGAGGAAGCACCGTAAAGATCAATTAACAAGGTTTTTGGCCGATACAACAAGAACTGCTTACTTATATGATTATAGATTAGGAATCAACTTATGTAATAAAGTTTATCCCCTAAGGTTTTGAGCAGCGGTGTAGTATCAGATCCCAAAGATAGTAAGGCTTTTCTTATGAAGAAAAGTCTTTCTCAAAGAGTCTATAGAAATAGATATATCATATATGAAAATATATAAAATGATGTATGAAATCGAGATAGTTACCTTTCCGAAAATTCGAATAAGAGCGTTAGTGTTAATGTTGATGCTTTATTCTTCAGAAGTCCGAAGGTAGGAGAAAAGATAAAACTAAAAACAAAGGATTAAATTGAATTATTAATCCAAAATTCAAGTTTGAAACTCATATAATTAACCTCTTTTCTTGTTATTAACTCCAGAAAAAATGAAAGATCAAAAGAATTGACTGTTGAGCCGTATGAGTCAGGAAACTCTCAAGTACGGTTCTAAGGGAAGGATTTTACTCACCTATTCCGACCGCGGAGAACAGGCCATTCGACAGGGAGATTCTGAAATTGCAGAATCTTGGTTTGATCAAGCTGCTGAATATTGGAAACAAGCTATAGCCCTTACCCCTGGTAATTATATTGAGGCACAGAATTGGTTGAAGATCACAGGGCGTTTTGAATAAGATAAGAACAGTCTTTTTATTATTTTCTTTTTTTTATTTCTAATTTGAATATGATTCTCTATATTTTATTCTCTAATAGAGAATAAAATATAGAGAGAATCCATTATATATATTGAATATTTCAATTTTGATAGTTTATTGTCCTCATCAGTCAAATAAAATGGTCCGTTAAGCGCCTCACTGCTATGTCATAATAGATCCGAACACTTGCCCCGGATTCACTTCCGGATCCTCATTGTTCTAGTGAATAACTAAAGAAAATATAGAATAGATGGGAGATCGAAGAGAAAGATATTCAATATAAACATCTCTCATAAGTTCACGAATTCTGTTTTATGTTGGCGGGTCTCTTTGTATGTGTTGTCCGGAAAGAGGAGGACTCAATGATTATTCGTTCGCCGGAACCAAAAGTCAAAATTTTGGTAGATCCAGAAGTCAAAATTTTGGTAGATAGGGATCCCATAAAAACTTCTTTCGAGCAATGGGCAAAACCTGGTCATTTCTCAAGAACAATAGCTAAGGGACCTGATACTACTACTTGGATCTGGAACCTACATGCTGATGCTCATGATTTCGATAGCCATACTCGTGATTTAGAGGAAATTTCCCGAAAAGTCTTTAGTGCTCATTTCGGCCAACTCTCCATTATCTTTCTTTGGCTGAGTGGCATGTATTTCCATGGTGCTCGTTTTTCCAATTATGAAGCATGGCTAAATGATCCTACTCACATTCGACCTAGTGCCCAGGTGGTTTGGCCAATAGTAGGCCAAGAAATATTGAATGGTGATGTAGGCGGAGGTTTCCGCGGAATACAAATAACCTCTGGTTTTTTTCAGATTTGGCGAGCATCCGGAATAACTAGTGAATTACAACTCTATTGTACTGCAATCGGTGCGTTGGTCTTTGCAGCCTTAATGCTTTTTGCTGGTTGGTTTCATTATCACAAAGCTGCTCCAAAATTGGCTTGGTTTCAAGATGTAGAATCCATGTTGAATCACCATTTGGCAGGTCTACTAGGACTTGGGTCTCTTTCTTGGGCGGGGCATCAAGTACATGTATCTTTACCAATTAACCAATTTCTAAATGCTGGAGTAGATCCCAAAGAGATCCCACTTCCTCATGAATTTATCTTGAATCGGGATCTTTTGGCTCAACTTTATCCAAGTTTTGCTGAGGGAGCAACCCCATTTTTTACCTTGAATTGGTCAAAATACGGCGATTTTCTTACTTTTCGTGGAGGATTAGACCCACTAACTGGTGGTCTATGGCTGACTGATATTGCACATCATCATTTAGCTATTGCAATTCTTTTTCTCATTGCGGGTCATATGTATAGAACTAACTGGGGTATTGGTCATGGTATAAAAGATATTTTAGAAGCCCATAAAGGTCCATTTACAGGCCAGGGTCATAAAGGTCTATATGAGATCCTAACAACGTCATGGCATGCTCAATTATCTATTAACCTAGCTATGTTAGGCTCTTTGACCATTATTGTAGCTCACCATATGTATGCTATGCCTCCTTATCCATACCTAGCTACTGACTATGGTACACAACTGTCATTGTTCACACATCACATGTGGATTGGGGGCTTTCTCATAGTTGGTGCTGCTGCACATGCAGCCATTTTTATGGTAAGAGACTATGATCCAACTACTCGATACAACGATCTATTAGATCGTGTTCTTAGACATCGTGATGCAATCATATCACATCTCAACTGGGTGTGTATCTTTTTAGGCTTTCACAGTTTTGGGTTGTATATTCATAATGATACCATGAGTGCTTTAGGGCGCCCTCAAGATATGTTTTCAGATACCGCTATACAATTACAACCTGTCTTTGCTCAATGGATACAAAATACCCATGCTTTAGCACCTGGCACAACAGCCCCTGGTGCAACAACAAGTACCAGTTTGACTTGGGGCAGTGGTGATTTAGTGGCTGTGGGCGGCAAAGTAGCTTTGTTACCTATTCCATTAGGAACTGCAGATTTTTTGGTACATCATATTCATGCATTTACAATTCATGTGACGGTATTGATACTCCTAAAAGGTGTTCTATTTGCTCGTAGCTCACGATTGATACCGGATAAAGCAAATCTTGGTTTTCGGTTCCCTTGTGATGGCCCTGGAAGAGGGGGAACATGCCAAGTATCCGCTTGGGATCATGTCTTCCTAGGATTATTTTGGATGTA